TCTCTATTTCTACTGGCAGGATCCTGAGGAAAAGAATTTCGTTTCCACCGAGCTGAAACAATATGCGATGCGGATGGTTCTAGTAAACCAAAACCACTCTCTTCCAGCTTGTTTGGCTTCAATTTCCCTTTTACAACACCAAAATAGAAGATCTAGTTACGATTGGAACTAAATTTTTTTATCTTCATCCATGGATCCCTAGTCATACTTATTCAATTGGAAGACTGGATCCAGTTCAAAAAAATTATGTTTCACGACTACATAATCCATTTTTATTTTTAATAAATAAAAATGAATTTCTAATAGGACTTTGGATACAAATCGTGAGAATGTATGTTCTTCCTCAAATATGCTATTGAGAGGTAAAGGATTAAACCTTTTTAAGAAATAAAGTTTTTGATCGGAGTATGAAAAAAAACGGAGATACCCCTTCCCTTAACTATTTAAGTTTTTAATAGAACGAATCACACTTTTACCACTAAACTATACCCGCTACATATACATTATTGTATATAAATGGACCATTTGTCGAACAAAGGAGTGAGACGCAATCAAGATAGGATCCAAATTATGGTGTTGACGCATATTTAGTCCTGTTAGCCGGGGACTTAAAAGGGTAAAGGGCCCAAAGCTTTTCAAATTTTCAAATTTTTTAAATAACATACATAAATTTCAATAAGACTATATATATATCCTTGTTTTGTTGGATTGCTAGTATTTTCGGATTGAAAGGGTCATTGAAGCTAGACAAAAAGAGGTACTGGCCTGGCCGGTACTTAACTAAGACCCGGCCTGGGCCGGGGGAATAAATCTTTCGTACAAAATCAAAGAAGTAAGGTATTCTTTCTATTGTATTGTAGATACTTGTTTCGAATCATTATCTAAATGTAATTCCTAATCAAATTCGTTCTTTATTTACTCTGAACTTACTTATTTTATATTAATGAAAAATAGGAAATTCCTAATATAAAATTTTATAATTGCATTTTATTTTTTATTTAATTATAAAATAATAATTTATTTATAATATATAATGTTATATTAATATATATGTATATATATGTAATAGTAATATAAGTAATATATATTAATTAGTAATATATATTAATTCATAATATATGATATGAAATATGAAAATAAAATAAAGAAAATATTGAATTCTCCATAATTTCTTTAATTTAAATTATTTCGATTTTATTTTCCATTTGGAGTTTGGAGAGATGGCTGAGTGGACTAAAGCGTCGGATTGCTAATCCGTTGTACGAATTATTCGTACCGAGGGTTCGAATCCCTCTTTCTCCGCTCGCTCTGATTACTCGACCCGCTTGATACTTTCGATTTCGAACTTTCAAAAGGAATTGAAATTCCTTGAATTTATCATAGGTAAATTTATAGAATAGATAAAATAATAAGAAAAGTTTAGTAAGAAAAGTTTAGAAAAAAAATTATTCCTCACGTCCAGGATTACGTCCTGGATCATTAGATAAGAATCCGAAGATGAAGAGAGAAACAAAGAATATCACTACTGTGTAAACAAAGAGTTTAAGACTAAGCATTACACAACCTCCAAAATAATCTTATTTTCGAAAAAGGGAATAGATTACCTATTTTTTCTTTTCAACACATCTACTATTTTGTTTAATTTGTTTGTTTAATTTTACATGACCCCCTGCAAAAAAATTCAATTTTGGAAAAGAAAGTCATTTTTACAAATTTCTTTGTATTGTATGTAATAAGATTTTTCTTTCTTACTTACAACTTACAAAAAACTTCTTGTCATATCGACAATTAGGTATTGTACGGGACCTAGACCTAGTAAACTCTTTGCTCACTGAAAGGTGAGAACGAGTAAATAAGCTGATCCAAATTCATCTTTGCGGTTATTTAATATTAATATACAATAATTGAAATTTTTGAATCGAGGGTTTATAATAATAATGTAATACTTAGTTGATCTTATTCATTTTTCGAATTTTATTATCGAATAAATCATGAATCGATTTGGATTTGGCAAAATAAGTCTATTTGGCAAAGTATTAAAAATTTTATCGAAAACTTACAGCAGCTTGCCAAACAAAGGCTAATAGAAAAAAGAAAAGAGGTATAACAGGCATAACATCTACGATTGGATTGAAAACCGCATAAGCTTCGGGCAATTTGGCAAAGAAAAAACTGTTCGAATAAAGGACAGAATTAAGACAGATACAGATTAAGCTAAAGATATTAAGCATAACAAATATTTCGTTCTTGTGTATTAGATAATTTTATTTTGATTGAATTATTTTTATAAGGGAAAAATTAAAAAGAAAGGAATTCTACTTTCATACATTATCTTAATTGAATTCTACGTAATGATCAATGAATTTTTTACATTATATATATAATTTATATGTCTTAAATCCTAGCAACAAAAATATGCTACATATGTATTTCATATGTATTTATTATGTATTATGTAATGTACTTTTTTTGGGTATTTTTTTTTTGGGGGGGGGGTTGACCAATAACTAATAAGACTAGTAGTCTTTACTAGTGCCAAAAGATAAAAATGGGGCGTGGCCAAGCGGTAAGGCAGCGGGTTTTGGTCCCGTTACTCGGAGGTTCGAATCCTTCCGTCCCAGATCCTATCTATCAGAAACAGAAGATAGGATCACACTGTATCCCACATAAAAATCCCACATAAAACAAAAAATCTTTAAGAGAACAAAAAGTTGTTCTGAATTCTTAGAATGTATTTTTTTCATTTTTAATTAAAATTATTTTTTGGTTTATCATTCACATTCAGAATATGCTCGTACTATGTTATATTCATTTTTAAGTTAGTTACCCATTTAACTAAATTGAATATAACATATTCATAAAATGTGAATTATCACATAATGCATTCTGAATTGCAGCGTGAAACAAAGGCATCCCTCTTCCCTTCCATACAACGCCTAAAGTAAAAAATCGGTATCCCAATTTTTCTATGTGGAGATGATACTAAAAAGTAGCGAGTTTTTGTTACTAATTTCATCAGTTTCATCATCAGTCTTAGAAAACCTCTAAAGTTATGGTATGGTAACAAAATAGGAGAATTGTCGGAATTCCATTTCTTTCTATCTTATATCTTAGATTCCTCAAATAAAAATTTTTGCAAATATATGTTTGTAAATCCATGTAATGTAAAGTAAGGATTGGGGGAAATTAGTATATTTCATATACTTGTACTTGAACTTTTTTATGAAATTGATGGAAAAATTGTCGAACCTGAAATAAAAAGTAAAACAAAATACAAAAAAATCCATATACCATATAACCATAAAAAATCCATATGATCATATCATATAAAATAAACAAGGTAAAGTCCTATACTCATATATATAATATAATTGTAATTATTGTAATTATATAATATATAATTGTAAATAATTGTAATATGTTTAATAATATTTTTTTTATTTAATATTAATAATATTTAACATTTTTTTTTATGAACTCTTGGTTGGTACTTGAAAAAGTATGATAAATCAATAGTTTCTAGAAATTTACGACCTTTTGTTTTGGGGTCGTTGGACGAGTTTATTTGATTAATAATGGATTTTGCTCCATTTTTTTAAACTAAACATATTAAATTAAAATGAATAAATTTTAGTTTTATAGTTTTTTTTGTTTGTTATATTATATAAATATGTATCCTTCGTGATTGACTATCCTGAACAATCTGTTGGGGATGTAAATGAGTCTTTAGCAAACGTTTTTTTTTTTATAAATATGTTTTATTCATATGATAGAATATCGAGGTAAATAAATTTTATCCTTACTGAACTTTACCCTTATCCCAGATTCGCAAAAAGTATATAGAATACTTTTTTATCCATAGCTAGAAACTATCCATAGGTATAAAGTATGGACTATTATATACTGCTTGTTGAGCCAATGACTATTCATGATTACACATATTAAATGAAATATATTTAAGGTTAAATATATTTCATCGTGGTTTGAAATTCAATTGAATTTTATTTTTTTTTATATTAGAGGAATGTTATGGTAAAACTTCGTTTGAAACGATGTGGTAGAAAGCAACGTGCGACTTGAAGGACATGATCGGCTGTGGATTTTTACATCCACCATTTTACATAAAAATGAAGATGCTCTTGTCTCGACATAATTTGTTCTGTTCCATTAGGAATCTAATTTGTCTTAGATTGATAGTACGTGATGGAGCTCGAGTAGAAAAGATTGATTTATTTATCAAGTATCAAGGGGAAGAATCTAGGGTTAGTGCTAATCAATCAATAAGTTCGACCAACTTTGTAAATATATCCTCAATATCAATATAAAAAAAATCGAAAGGTTTAAACTTGAAACAAGTTAAAAAAAAAAAGTTTTTTCTATAAAAAGAAAGGTGTATCCTAGGAAATCAATTCTTCGTATTCTATTTCTATGGGTATTCCATTTATATAGAAGAAAATAACAAAAAACAAAAGGTATGTTGCTGCCCTTTTGAAAAAGGAGTAAGGATCACTGAAGTAATGTCTAAATCCAATGATTTTACAAAGGAAAGATAAAGGATTCCGGAACAAGGAAACACTATTTTCAATTGTCTCAAGAAAGGGATCAGAATAATTGACTCGGGATGAGACAAACAAAAGAGGTTAGAGACGGCTCAATAAATGTTTAAGGATTCCCCTGGGACTATGTCAGAATTACCCAACTTGAGTTATGAGTACGAATGAAATTTTTTTTTCTCGAGTTCGAGCCGTATGAGGATAAAACCTCTTATACGTTTCTGGGGGAGATTGTTTATGTGCATCTATCCCAATGAGCCATCTATCGAATCGTTGCAATTGATGTTCGATCCCGACGAGAAGGGAGAGATCTTCGAAAAGTGGGTTTTTATGATCCGATAAATAATCAAACTTATTCAAACGTTCCTGCTATTCTATATTTCCTTGAAAAAGGTGCTCGACCAACAGGAACTGTTTCTGACATTTTTAGGAAAGCAGATTTATTTAAATTTAAAGAAAAAATTTCGAGTTAGTTGTTAGTTAAAGTTAATTAGTTAAAATGAAAAGTTAATTAAAAGAAAAAAGACCAAAATAAAGAAAAAAGGGGGGGAGGAATAAATATATATAGTGTAATTATTTACATTTACCTACAATTTATTATCTATAATTTGTCCTTTTCCTGTTATAGGAATCCAGCAACAAACAAGGAATTAATCTTGTTTATCCTTTATTGATTGAATAAACCTGTCTGTCTTTATCTCTTCCTTATTTTATAAAAATTTCTGATTTATTTATATTTTTTTTGTTTGTGCCAATCCAACAAAAATCTTTATTTGATTTACTTCAGTTTTTTATTCGTTTTATCACCATTCTAGTCATATTTATATTGACAATGTTATATTGAACAAATATAATTGATCGTAGATAAAGAAATCTCCTTATCCCGACCCTATCCTATATTGTATTATTGGATTTGGTTTTCAATTCACTTCAGTCAAATGACGGGTTTTTATTGCCGGGTTTACTGTCATAGAAGATGTTTTTTTTTCCTTAAGTCGGGTTAAATAAAAAAATGTATAAATAAACGATTGGTCCGTCGGAATTTTGGCATTTCTATTAGGCATTTCTATTAGGAATTTGGTGCTTTTTACTATGATCTATACATTTTTTTTCTAATTGATCAATAAATCAACAAGAAAGATTTGTTCTTAGTTCAATGTTTTGATGGGGTCGCACAGTCTAATTCAATTGGTTTTTTATTTCGATCGTATCTACATATCCGACTTTTATTTTGAAGGGTTGGGTTGCTAACTCAACGGTAGAGTACTCGGCTTTTAAGTGCGACTATGATCTTTTACACATTTTGATGAAGCAATAAATTCGTCCAGACTTTTGGTAGAGTCTATAAGACCACGACTGATCCTCAAAGGTAATGAATGGAAAAAGCAGCATGTCGTAATACGTAATATAATAAAAAAATAAAATAATAAATCTATTATTTTATTTTTATTGATATTGAAAAAATTTCAAATTAAAATGAAAGTGAAATTAAGAATTTCTCCTTACTCAATTCTTACAATTTTTTTGGTAGGGAAGTGGACAAAACAAATTCAAATTTATAGTTTGGTCTAGTGAATAAATGGATAGAGCTTCATGGCTCCAATTCCAATTCTGATAAACCAAAAAGCAACGAGCTTATGTTCTTAATTTGAATTAAATGATTACCCGATCTAGTTAAACGTTAAAAATGGATTAGTGCCTGGTACGGGAAAGGATGGGGTCTCCCGTGAGGAGACCATTGATTCTTTTTTTTATGAATCCTAAATATTTATTATTATGGGTTAGAGACGAATGTGTAAAAGAAACAGTATACTGATAAAGATAATTAATTCCAAAATCAAAAGAGCAATCAGGTTGCAAAAATAAAGGGTCATTATCCTCTTGTAATTATAACGAAGATAAACCATTTTTTTCTAGAAAAAGGGGAGTAAAAAAACCTATTGATTGGATTTCCTCTTTCCTTTACAGGTTTATTATTATTATTGTATATATACATAATCTTCTTTATTATATTTAATACATAATATACATAATACTCTGTTTTGACCATATTGCACTATGTATTAGTTATTTTATAACTCAAGAAGTTCTTTCTACCTCTGCTTCACGTGGGGAAATATAAATGGAAGAATTACAAGGATATTTAGAAGAAGATAGATCTCGGCAACAACAGTTTCTATATCCACTTCTCTTTCAAGAATATATTTACGTATTTACTTATGATCATGGGTTAAATAGTTCAATTTTTTATGAACCCCAAAACTCCTTGGGTTATGACAATAAATTTAGTTCAGTACTTGTGAAACGTTTAATTATTCGAATGTATCAAAAAAATTATTTGATTTATTCGGTTAATGATATTTACCAAAATATATTTGTCGGGCATAACAATTATTTTTATTTTAATTTTTTTTCTCAGATTCTATCTGAAGGTTTTGCAGTCATTGTAGAAATTCCATTTTCGCTGCAGTTAATATCTTCCCTTGAAGAAAAAGAAATACCAAAATCTCACAATTTACAATCTAGTCATTCAATATTTCCTTTTTTAGAGGATAAATTATTGCATTTAAATTATCTGTCCGATATACTAATACCCTATCCCGTCCATATGGAAATCTTGGTCCAAATGCTTCAATCCTGGATCCAGGATGTTCTCTCTTTACATTTATTGCAGTTCTTTCTCCACGAATATTATAATTGGAATAGTCTCATTATTCCGAAAAAATCTATTTACGTATTTTCAAAAGAAAATAAAAGACTATTTTGGTTCTTATATAATTTATATATATATGAATACGAATTTCTATTAGTGTTTCCTTGTAAACAATCCTCTTTTTTACGATTAATATCTTCTGGAGTCCTTCTTGAGCGAATACATTTTTATGTAAAAATAGAACATCTTGGAGTGTGCCGAATTTTTTGTCAGAAGACTCTATGGATTTTCAAG